CACCATGAAGAAAGGCATTTTGAATATCAAGTTGATACAACGGCCAAGATCGACTGATAGCAACCGAGAGAGAACAGAGTTTAGGCGAGCCACGGGAGAAAATGTCTCCAGACACCATAGGTCTGTGTGTAGCCTTTAGCCACCAAGCGTGCCTTAAGACGCTCAATAGAACCATCTGGGAGATACTTTACTGTGTACACCCAACGACAACCAACTGCTTGTTTCCCTTGGGGAAGGGTGGTAAGCTCCCAAGTCTGATTCTTATGAAGAGCACTCATTTCCTCATCCATAGCATGTTTCCAACCAGGAATAGACATAGCCAGCTTAAAAGAGGAGGGAATAGAAATAGAAGACAGGGTGCAAGCAAAAGAGTGAAAGCAAGGGGAAAGTCGAGCATAGGAAACAAAATTAGCAAGAGGATGTTGAGTACAAGAGCGTTTACCTCGGCGCAAGGCAATAGGTAAATCATCAGAGTTAGGAGCAAAGGAGGGATCAGGAACCTCTGACGAAGAAGATGAAGAAGTGCAAACTGAAACTGAAGAAGAAGAGAATGAAGAAGATTTGCAATCACATCTGCTCAAGGAACTGTTCTTCTTGAACTCGGTAAAGCAGTTGATGCTTACTTGATTGCGGGTATTGGCCTCAACCTACTAATAGGAATGTGACTGTCCTCTAGCCCTAGTTGGAACTGCCCTTTCCCGAGAAGAAGAGGATACTAGCGGATATAGCTAGTAAATGGAACTCCAACTCCCTCGCTCCTAACTCAACTATGCCCGGATAACCCACTAAAGAACTTCATTCGTTGGTCGAAGCCGGCTCACTTCATTCCTCATAGAGTAGAAAGAGTAATAACATACATTAACTCTTATCTTTACACTTTGTCCTAGAAGCCCTGGACTAGCAACCAATAGGAGAAGAGGATCCTAGCAACAATAGCAAGAGCAGCAAGAGCAGCCCTGCCTGCGAGTAGAAGAACAAGGATACTAGCAGCCGTAGAAGGAGCAGGGTACATTTCCAAGAGAGGACCCTTCCTTGCTGAAGATGCCACCCTTGAACTCAAAGCGGACGTAACAACAGGGTTCACTACTGAGCGAGAACTCTTGGTTTCACTACTGAGCTATAACTCACAGCTGAAGGAACTACTTGACTTGGAGTTACGAATTGAGAGGGGTTTATGACTGAGTGCCGACTCGAACTACTGGACGTCGGATTGACGAGGGAATGCTCTCCCACTCGAGCGACTCGGTTAACAGATTTTCATCCAACAGTCCTGAGTTCTTTTCAGACAAAAGAGTCAGGGGATTGAGTGGAATCCACGAGTCCGGATTGATTTTCATCCCTTCTATCTGTTCTCGAACAGGTATCTAATCGTATCTAAGCGTCTTAATAGGATAGTACTGAGTTGAGCCCGTGTGTTCGCCCGAATGCTGTGAGTCAGGAGTTGTATCTGGGCAAGAGCCCTCTATCTATTCTTCTTACTACTAGTCTGATTCCTCCTATTCTTCTTACTAGGGCGTAGTTAGAGTAGATTCAGATTCCGCTAATTGGAGTTCAACCAGAAGAAATACCTGCAATAGAGAAGATGGCCTCACTACCTGCATGAATCAAGTAGTCATTCCCTGCTTTAGAGAATAAAAGCGGAATCCATACCTGTTTTAAAGAAAGTGGAGGAGATCTCTTTCTGTGATTTTTCTCGCTGTCTGACTAAGTCCCCAGTGTAAATAACGAATAGCGAACCAGTCTTTTTCTTCCTGTATTTTGAGTTGGCAATCTTTCTTATCCCCTCCAATTCTTGTTAAGTATTGGTTTCCTTTTTCTTTTGAGTTCTTTCGGTCTTTGTCAGAGGGTAGGTGAGTGCCCTTTCTCCCTCCTTCACGGGTATAGTATATATTCCTCTCTCTCCTTTAATCAAACTGGTCAGACTATACTATATAGGCTAATTAGCTGCCTTTTAGTCTGATTATGTGTTCTTTCTTTCTTGTCTTTTCCGGGTCTTATCCGAGATCAAATCTTAACAGTGACATCCAATCAGAAACTACACTAAAGTCTAGCCTTTTTCATGGGAAGTTACCCTATTATAAGTAAGCTATAAGGAGTTCCCGATGCGTCTATCCTCGCGGGCAGGGCTCCTGCTGTTAGGTCTAGGGCAAGGGTGAGACCTAGGGGAAGAGTCATAATAGTCGTCGGATTGGGTGTAACAAGTCTTCAATCTCTTCTACGGCCATGATAGCCTATCCAAATCTTTCACTTCGACCTAAGTCAGCAGCTAAGGAGAGTTCTTGCAATGGTCAGGCTAGCTACGGCAAAGTCTAATAAAGAGGACTGACTCCTTCTATTTGTAAGCAGTTCCCCCTTCTAGTGGTTCAATAGCCTGCCACGACGGTTCGTGTTTGTAAAGAGAAAGAGACTGCAAGGGCTAAGGTAAGGCTATGGGATAAGAGACGGCTATTCTTCCGAGTTGAATGAGGAATGCACTGATCCCGGGTGGGCGAGGGAATGGTCCTCTCTCTCTCTCCTCCTCTACTCGCATTTAGTTCATGGCATATAGGACTATGCTTAAATAGAAGACTTCTATGAGTCTCCCAGTCCTATCTTGAATGTAGTGAGCCCTCTTCTTCGACCGAATGATGTCAGTTAGTTACTTACTGCTGATAATAGGCACCCATGCACATCTAGTCTATATAATAGAAAGAGTAGGCAGCCATGGAATGAAAGCAAGAGTCCTCGTTTCATGAAGAATGAATTGATTCCAGGTCATCTCCCGAATGGGATATTGTAGGTGTTCCAGGTTATGGGTCAGGTCATCTAGGGACTATGTAATAAAGAGAAGACCCGCGGGTTAACCTTCGGTTCACCTCTTTTCATCCAAGACTGATCGACCTGAGGTTCACTTGATTTGATTCCTCTCACAAGGAGAAGAGCGCGGCAACTCGATCCCTCAATAGCAGAAGAAGAGAGCTTATAGGCTGTTGAAGATGGAGAGGACCAGCAGCAATGATTGGTTGCTTCAGCCAAGCGATCAACGCTGACAAGAAAGAAAAGAGGGTTGAGTTATAAGTAGGACAGTCCAAGACCGGAGATGATTGAGTTGGTCAAGCGAAAGCGGGACATGCCAGGCTAACAGAGAAAGAAAGGCACTCTTCCATGAAAGGGACAAGGGGAGGCCCCATATAAAATAACCCAAGAAAGACTTTAACACGAGAAACTCACGGGACAGAAATAGGCTCACTTCGGAAAGCTTACTTAGCGGAGCTTAAGAAATGCGAGAGAAGGGGGATAGAAAGCCTTATAACGATAGTTTAGGGATTAGCGTCGAATATCGATCGTTAAGGAGCTTTGAAACTGGCATTCTGTAGACATAAAAATGCACATAGAATTGATCTCAATCATAGACTCTTTATCTACTCTACTTGCTTGTTCTACGTAATCTTCCCTCCTAATACTTACTAGTCATAACCGCTACTACAGATAGTGCTAGATAGTCTGGAAAGGGCACCACTGACTCCATTCCCTACGAAAGGGTTTAATAGCTACCACTGCTAAAAGCATGAGTTCCGAGCTAAGGGTGAATTGAAAAAAAAAAAGCATTAGCCGCATTCAATTAATGCCTTTTGCTTCAAGTTCCTAGAATAGGGTGGCCCTCTCCCCTATCTCGTTCTTAAAGCTTCTGCCTTCAAAAGGAGAATGAAATTCATTCAATGGCTTGAGACTTTCTTGCTTTCCTGTTCGAGCTCCTTCTTCCCGGATGCCTTAAAGGACAACTTCTTACAGGAAAGAAAAACCTATATCAGATAGATGTAACAGGCCTTAGAAAACTGAAGGAAGTGAAACCTCTAGCCTAACGCTCGCCTAGCTAAAGGAAAGAGAGACGCTCCTAGCTTGACCTACCAGGTACGCCTTCCATTGAGCGGCTCTTTGAAGACTTTCTGCTGCTTGCCACTCCTCCGATTGATTGAGCTTCTACTCGCAGGGGAGAAGTGAGCTGATCGAGCTCAATCTCTAAGTTGATCCGGTTGAAGAGAGTTATCACGATGTAGCAGGGGGTCCTCCAGTCTATGACCTACCGTTTTCTTTGCTAAGCAGTACGCCTAGGATAAAAAAGACAGGTGGCATAGCGATCCCTACCAATACGACTGGACACCGCATCTCGTCCTCATTCCTCTACTAAAAGCGGTATGCTTGCGAAGACCATTTCTGGTCTATCCGTGTTAATGAAATCCATCCCGTGAAACAAAGGAGAGTTCATTCGTGGGATAAATAAAGAGAGACTAGCCATATCAGACAGCTTTCAATGGCCTTAGCGAAAGAGAAGAACTAGAGGGAATAGAATAGGAGGTGGGATTGGCATGGCTGGTCTACGAACCTGGGCTTTGGAAAGACTGAGGATAGGCAGAAATTGAGGAGAAGTCCCCCTCGAAAAAGAATAAGAATCCCGTGAACAACTCATAAAGAGAATCATAACAACTCTTAGTAGCGGAAAGCCCCTTTGAGTAAGCTTAAGCTACTGCCCTCTTGCCTCCCTTTATTTAATATAAAAATGGTTGGAGCTCTTTCTTTGCTTGTTTTCTTTTAGTCAGTCAGCTGAAAAGACTTGCTTGCTTTTCCTCTATTAATGAAGTTTCGAAAGAAAGAAAATCAGTCTAACGAAGGAGCCCAAGTCCACTCAAGTGCTTTCAAGGACAGTGACTTACACTGGGGGAAATGGAAAGTCTAACTTCAAAGTCAAATGCGTTAACAGAAATGATAATAAAGACTATATTCATTCATCCGAGACAGCTACTAGAGGCGGTCTATCTGATGAGCTTTCTTTCCTTTTTAGCCGCGTAAGGCCTGTGATCTCATCTCGACCATTACCGATGTCATCTGTCTTGTTTGCAACTTGAGGTTCATCCCTCGCCTGGGTTCCCATTGCTGAAAGCGGCCTTGCCCTAAGCTTTCTTTGAGGAAGTGATTGTAGCTGGACGAGATTGTAGTGCCGAATCTCTTGTCTGTTGGAGGTG